CAAGTGAATCACTTCTTTATGAAAATAGAAATCTTGCTAAATCAAAAAGAACTCAACCACAAAGGAGGGGTATAATAGGATATAAGAAAAACAGATGTTTCATTATTGGTAAGTTATGGGAGAAGAATAGGAGTATACAAAAGGATTCTAATTCGCCAAAGGCTCGACTTATATCGAAGTGTTTTGATTTTCAAATGAGATTCCGTAGTTGTTCACTTTACAAACTGATCCCTAATAGCAACAAGTGTTTTTTTCTGTTAAAAATTTAAAATCCAGGTGAGGTTTTTGCCGCCTGTCTTGAGAAAGACGAACTGAACTTGACTCTGTTGCAACTTTACCGACCCGACATTTTTTCACTATGGTCGAAAAGCGGAAGATCCTCTATCGAATCAAATACTCCGATGTTTAGACTTAATAGCCAATTTATTCTATATAAGACAGTAGCTATTTCTTTTGTTCATAAGAGCAAGCAAGAAATTAATCAAAGATACAGAGAAAAAAGCTATGTTGATAAAAGGAATTTGATCGAACCTATTGAAAGCCATCAAACAAGTCAAACTGGCAAGGGAAAGAAAAAAGATGATTATGATTTACTTGTTCCTGAAAATCTTTTATCCCCTAAGCGTTGTAGGGCATTGAGAATTCTAATTTATTTCAATTCAAAAAATAGAAATGATAGTCCCATAAACACAGAATATTTCAATGAAACTAAGAGAAAAAACTACGATCACATTCTGGATAAAAGCAAAGAGTTTGGTAGAGATAAAAATAAACTTATTAAATTAAAATTGAAGTTTTTTCTTTGGCCCAATTATCGATTGGGAGATTTAGCTTGTATGAATCGCTATTGGTTTAATACCAATAACGGCAGTCGGTTCAGTATCATAAGGATACATATATATCCCCCATTGAAACTTCGGTGAGGTTCGTTTTTTTTTTTTTTCATTCTCCATAGCATGTCTAATTTAGGATACAAAAACAAGAAAGCGTACACATGTATTGTTTGACATTATTGATCCGTGTAAGTAAACCATCTATGAATTAGATCAAAAAAAGGATCAATGATATTTTTTCACTTTTCATTTTGAAATTCTATTTTGCAAGGAATAATCTCTTTTTCCTATTTTGCATTGTAAAGGAAGAAATCGTCTTTTTCTCTATCTATGCGAGTAAACAAATTGACAAATTGAATTGATTAATTATTCACTTTGTGAAATAAAGTGTATACATAATCATAATACTCTGGCATTATTATTACTGATGAATAAAAATATTCAAATTAATGCAAATTTAAATAAGGGGGTTGGATTTTATGATAAAAAATTCATTCATCTCAGTTATTTCACAAGAAGAAAAGAAAGAAAAAAGCGGATCGGTTGAATTTCAAATAAGAAGTTTAACTAATAAAATAAGAAGACTTACTTCACATTTTGAATTGCATAGAAAAGACTATTTATCCCAAAGGGGTTTACGAAAAATTTTAGGAAAACGCCAACGACTTCTGTCTTATTTGTTAAAAAAAAATAAAGTAGGTTATAAAGAATTAATTAGCCAATTAGATATTCGGGAATCCAAAATCCGTTAAATTGAAGAGTCTTTTTTTTTTTTTTAATTATTTGATTTATTAGATCTTGAATTTTGCGAAACTATTCTTTTCGTTTTCAATAATTCACGAAACAATGAATCGAGGAAACCCCTATGAATGTACCATCCACAAGAGAGGGTCTTATGATAGTCAATATGGGTCCCCACCACCCATCAATGCACGGAGTTCTTCGACTCATTGTTACTCTAGATGGTGAAGATGTTATTGATTGTGAACCTGTATTGGGTTATTTACACAGAGGAATGGAAAAAATTGCGGAAAACCGAACAATTATACAATATTTGCCTTATGTAACACGTTGGGATTATTTAGCAACTATGTTCACAGAAGCGATAACAGTAAATGGTCCAGAACAATTGGGAAATATTCAAGTACCTAAAAGAGCCAGCTATATCAGAGTCATTATGTTGGAGTTGAGTCGTATAGCTTCTCATCTGTTATGGCTTGGCCCTTTTATGGCTGATATTGGCGCGCAGACCCCCTTCTTCTATATTTTTAGAGAAAGGGAATTAGTATATGATTTATTCGAAGCAGCCACTGGCATGAGAATGATGCATAATTTTTTTCGTATCGGAGGTGTTGCAGCTGATTTACCCTATGGTTGGATAGATAAATGCTTAGATTTTTGTGATTTTTTTTTAACAGAAATTAATAACTATGAAAAACTTATTACCAAAAATCCTATATTTTTACAACGAGTGGAAGGGGTAGGTATTATTAGTACAGAAGAAGCTATTAATTGGGGTTTATCAGGCCCCATGTTAAGAGCTTCAGGGATACAATGGGATCTGCGAAAAATAGATACTTATGAATGCTACAACGAATTTGATTGGGAAATTCATTGGCAAAACGAAGGAGATTCGTTAGCTCGATATTTAATTCGAATTGGTGAAATGAAAGAATCAATCAAAATAATTCAACAAGCTATTGAAGGAATTCCTGGTGGTCCTTATGAGAATTTAGAAGCTAGATCTTTTAATAAACAAAAGGATCTTGAATGGAATGATTTTGAATATCGATTCATTGGTAAAAAAACTTCACCTATTTTTGAAATACCGAAACAAGAACTTTATGTTCGAGTTGAAGCCCCAAAGGGAGAATTAGGAATTTTTTTAATAGGTGATCAGAGTGGGTTTCCTTGGAGATGGAAAATCCGATCACCAGGTTTTATTAATTTACAAATTCTTTCTCAAATAGTCAAAAGAACAAAATTGGCCGACATTATGACAATACTGGGAAGTATAGATATCATTATGGGAGAAGTTGATCGTTGAAATGATAATCAATATACCAAATCCGTTTGATAGAAGCGAAGGACTAATTATTAATTCTTTTTCCAAATTGGGATTCTTAAGGGAGATAAATGAACTCTTATGGATACTTTTGCCTATTTTAATTCTTGTACTTGGAATTTTGATATGTTTATTACTAATAGTTTGGTTAGAAAGAGAAATCTCGGCAGGATTACAACAACGGATTGGACCTGAATATGTAAGTCCTCTAGGAGTTTTGCAAGCTCTTGCGGATGGTACTAAATTACTTTTCAAAGAAAATCTTTTGCCATCGAGAGGGAATAGTCGTTTATTTAGTTTTGGTCCATCTATCACAGTTATAGCAACGCTATTAAGTTACACAATAATTCCGTTTAGCTATCAATTTATTTTAGCGGATCTAAATATAGGTATCTTTTTTTGGATTTCTATTGCAAGTATAACTCCTATAGGTCTTCTTATGTCTGGATATGGATCAAATAATAAGTATTCTTTTTTGGGTGGTTTAAGAGCAGTTGCACAATCGATTAGTTATGAAATACCATTAGCTCTCTGTGTATTATCCATATCTCTACGTGCGATTCGTTTAAATGAAATATCTATTTTTTCCTAGTATTTTCTTTTACTATTTTAATATTAAAAGAATATGATACATTCCCTAATGTATTCTTTTTTTAAGTTAAATGAATTCAATGAAAATTGATATATCTATTATAGATATCAAACTTTTTTTTTACATTGTTACAATCGAAAAATTTTGGAAAAAAAATTGGATAGTTAGCGGAGTGAAAGAAAACTGCTTGAAAAAGAATTTGCAGTAAAAATATACATACTCTTATCTTATGTACAAAAGACAAAAAATAAATTAAGTTTTCCCAAGAATGGTTGATCAATCAATCTACCTTGAAGCGGTTAAAAAAAAAGCAATCATAATGATTTTATGTTTTATTTTTCTAAATAATATTAGAAAAATATCTATTGATTTGATTGAAAAAAAATGGATGGATGGTTAGGAACACAAAGAGACACAAAGGACTAGTAATAGAGATTTTCGTTTCAATAATACGTAAAAATAAAATTTTTCTAAAAAACGAATTCAAATTGAGGCATTCATTTTGTAGAAAAATCGAATTAGTACTCCTCAAGATTCCGCTCCAGAGTTTCCCCCTACCCACTTATTACATAACTGACTATCCGGAACGAAAAAACCCTTTTATTGTTTTTTATAAAAAACCTTTTTACGAAAGAAGAAAAGGGATGAAAAAACAAAAATGAAAAATTAATAAACAATATCCTAAAACAATATTTTCCAATAAGAAATAAAAAAAGAAAAAAAAAAAATTATGGATATCCTTTGTTTTTTATTTCTTCGGGAGTTAATTTCTTTTCCGTTTTTTTATTCCAAGTGACCAAACTTATTTGTAGTAAAAATTGCAACAAAAGCAATATATTAAGTATAAGTTATATATATAAGTATAAGTAATCATATATCAAAAGAATAAGATAAAAAAAAAGTTGCACTATAGTATTTTATTCATTTTGTAAATTACAAGAATCTTATATTGAAATTTTATATTTTTATATTATATATATGTCTTTTACTATAATAGAATATTTTTTTTTTTTTTTTAATCATTATATTTACGCTATAACTCGAAAAAAATGGTTTTTATTTTAAAAGGAGAAGATAAATTCAGAAGTCTTTTTTTTTTTTTTATATATATTATGACAGACAGAATTTCAGTGGCCAAATCTCAAGAAGCACGCCGATTTTTAATCGATATAGACATTTTTAATCAATATAGACTAAAAATAAACACAATCGTGTCAATAGATTTTTTATGGCCTTACGAGGAGCTGTATGAGGTGAAAATATCATATACAGTTCTGTACTAGCGCTGATAACCGTGATGTTATCAACGACTAGAATTATCTAACAGTTTAAGTACAGTTGATATTGTTGAGTTACAATCAAAATATGGTTTTTGGGGTTGGAATTTGTGGCGTCAACCTATAGGATTTCTCATTTTTTTTATTTCTTCATTAGCTGAATGTGAGAGATTACCATTTGATTTACCAGAAGCGGAAGAAGAATTAGTAGCAGGATATCAAACTGAATATTCGGGTATAAGATTTGGTTTATTTTATATTGCTTCCTATCTAAATTTATTAGTTTCTTCATTATTTGTAACAATTCTTTACTTGGGCGGGTGGAATAATTCTATTCCGTCCATACTTTTTCAGGACTTTTTTAAACTAACTCAAAACAACGTAGTCTGTGAAACAACAATTGGTATTTTTATTACGTTGATTAAAACTTTTTTGTTATTATTCATTTCGATCACAACACGATGGACTTTACCAAGACTAAGAATGGATCAACTTTTAAATCTGGGATGGAAATTTCTTTTACCTATCTCTCTTGGTAATTTATTATTAACAACTTCTTTCCAACTCCTTTCACTCTAGTAAAAGAATAAATTCTAAAAAAAAGATATGAGTAAGGAAAGATATTGTTTTTAACAGTCTGAACTTGCCTTAAAATAAGCTCTCAAAGAAAAAAGAGAAAAAAACATATAATTATCTAGGAATAGTCACACTATGCTCCCGATGATAACTGGGTTTATCAATTATGGTCAACAAAGCATACGCGCGGCAAGGTACATTGGGCAGGGTTTCCTTATTACCTTATCACATGCAAATAGGTTGCCTGTAACAATTCAATATCCTTATGAAAAATTAATAATATCGGAACGTTTTCGTGGCCGAATTCATTTTGAATTCGATAAATGTATTGCTTGTGAAGTATGTGTTCGTGTATGTCCTATAGATCTTCCTGTTGTTGATTGGAAATTGCAACCTACCATTCGAAAGAAACAATTGCTTAATTATAGCATTGATTTTGGAATCTGTATATTTTGTGGTAATTGTGTTGAATATTGCCCAACAAATTGTTTATCAATGACTGAAGAGTATGAGCTTTCTACGTATGATCGTCATGAATTGAATTATAATCAAATTGCTTTAGGTCGTTTACCAATATCGATAATTGATGATTATACAATTCGAACTATTTTGAGTTTACCTATAAAAAACTAGAAAATACTAAATCTTAAGTCAAAAATACAACTCTTTTTTTTTTATTGGAAAAAAGAGTAATTGTTGGAATTCCATTTTAATTCAAATCGAATATATATATATAACTTCGCATTTAGTATCCTTTTAAAAATGGAGTCGCTTTTTCAAAAAAAAGTATTAATTAAGAAAATTTTTTGGTTTTTAGGTTGTTTCCTTACGTTCAATAAATAATCTTCAATAAATAATAGGAAAAATGACTAATTCCTATTTTTTTCTATTAATTTTTTGTTATAGTTATAACAATGAAATTCCGTATTAATTTCTATTAATTAATAGAAATTAAGTTTTCTAATTAAGTTTTCTATTAATTAATAGAAATTAAGTAATTAGTAGAAATTAAGTAATTAGTCAAAGAAATTAAGTAATTAGTCAAAGAAATTAGAAATTTTTAATCTATTAAAAAAAATATATATATATATTTTCCTGGTCGGATCAATAAGGTCATGAAACCACAATTTTCTTTTTTTGATCTCTAATTTTACGTACAATGGATTTACCGGGACCAATACATGATTTGCTTTTATTATTTCTTGGATTAGGTGTTATATTTGGAGGATTGGGGGTTGTTTTCATTAATAATCCCATTTTTTCCGCTTTTTCATTAGGATTTGTTTTTGTTTGTATATCCTTATTCTATTTTTTAGCGGATTCGCATTTTGTAGCTGCTGCACAATTGCTTATTTATGTAGGAGCAATAAATGTTTTAATTTTATTTGCTGTGATGTTCCTGAATGGTTCAGAATATTACAAAGATTTTTCTCTTTTAACTATTGGGAATGGGATCACTTCTTTAGTTTGTACAAGTATTCTTGTTTTATTAATTACTATTGTTTTGGATACTTCATGGTATGGAATTATTTGGACTACACGTACAAACCAAATTATAGAACAAGATTTAATCAGTAATAGTCAACAAATTGGAATTCATTTATCAACGGATTTCTTTATTCCATTTGAATTCATTTCAATAATTCTTTTAATTGCTTTGATAGGTGCTATTACTATGGCTCGCCAGTAAAAAAAGAATTATGTTCTTGACTTGTCTCATCTAGTTTACTTCCATTTTCAAGAAGTAAAAAACAAATAAGGAGTGGGGTGATGATGCTTGAAAATGTACTTATTTTAAGTTCTTTTTTATTTTCTATTGGTATCTATGGATTGATTACGAGTCGTAATCTGATTAGAGCACTTATGTGTCTTGAACTTATTTTGAATGCTGTTAATCTAAATTTTGTAACATTTTCTGATTTTTTTGATAATCGGCAATTAAGGGGGACTATTTTCTCCATTTTTGTTATAGCAATTGCAGCCGCTGAAGCGGCTATTGGACTGGCTATAGTTTCGTCAATTTATCGTAACAGAAATTCAATTCGTATTAATCAATCTGATTTGTTGACTAAATAATTTTTTGAAACTTTTATTTTTTTATGAGAATCAATAGGTTTTTTTATTAAGTATAGCTTATATATTAAATAACGAAATTAAATATAAGCTATATAGATATAGTAATCTATAGAAACTAAAAAAATTCTAAAATCAAATCCTTTTGAGATTTTAAGGGTTTCATAGTGCTGATGAAAAAATTATAAATTAATAAATTAAAGTATTTTATTTCTATCTCAAAAGTTAATTCCAATAAAAAAAAAGATTAACGTAAATCATTGATGGGTCTTGTATAAAAAATATCAATCATTTCTACCTTTACGAGATCTAAACCCATTAGGTTTTATAACTAAAATGTCACATTCAGTAAAAATTTATGATACATGTATAGGATGTACTCAATGTGTTCGAGCTTGTCCCACGGATGTATTAGAAATGATACCCTGGGACGGATGTAAAGCTAAGCAAATAGCTTCGGCTCCAAGAACTGAGGACTGTGTTGGTTGTAAGAGATGTGAATCCGCTTGTCCAACCGATTTTTTGAGTGTTCGAGTTTATTTATGGCATGAAACAACTCGAAGCATGGGTCTAGCTTATTAATACTCGCCGCAAACTCCCACTTGAATAGAGTTTCTTTTTTTTACCGCCAAAAACCCGTGCTCAAAAACAATTAGAATAATTTCTTGTTTTTGTTCACGGGTTTTTTTTCTAGTCCAAGTGTATTTTGTTTTTATCACGAATTCTTTTCCCTGGCTAACACTATTTGTAATTTTACCAATATCCGCGGGTTGCTTAATTTTTTTATTTCCCCATAAGGGAAATAAGATAATTCGTTGGTATACATTATTTATTTGTCTTTTAGAACTCCTTTTAATAACTTATGTATTTTCAAATAAGTTTCAATTAGACAATCCATTACTCCAATTATCAGAGGGTTATAAATGGATCAAGATTTTTCATTTTGATTGGCGGTTGGGGATAGATGGACTATCTATAGGACCCATTTTATTAACAGGATTTATTACAACTTTAGCTACTTTGGCGGCTTGGCCGGTTACTCGCGATTCTCGCTTATTTCATTTTTTGATGTTAGCTATGTATAGTGGGCAAATAGGATTATTCTCGTCTCAAGATCTTTTACTTTTTTTCATCATGTGGGAATTAGAATTAATTCCGGTTTATTTACTTATATCCATGTGGGGTGGTAAAAAACGTCTTTATTCTGCTACAAAGTTTATTTTATATACTGCAGGAAGTTCCCTTTTTTTATTAATAGGAACTTTTGGTATCGCTTTATATGGTTCTAAGGAACCAACATTCAATTTTGAATTATTAGCTAATCAACCCTATCCTGTGGCTCTAGAAATCCTTTTTTATCTAGGTTTTTTTATTGCCTTTGCTGTCAAATTGCCCATTATACCCTTGCATACATGGTTACCAGACACTCATGGCGAAGCACATTATAGTACTTGTATGCTTCTTGCTGGAATCTTATTAAAAATGGGGGCATATGGATTAGTTCGAATCAATATGGAATTACTGCCCCACGCCCATTCCATATTTTCTCCTTTTTTAGTAATAATAGGTGCAATACAAATAATCTATGCCGCCTTAACATCTTTTGGTCAGCGAAATTTAAAAAAAAGAATAGCTTATTCGTCTATATCCCATATGGGTTTTATACTTATAGGAATTTCTTCTATAAGCGATTTGGGACTCAACGGAGCAATTTTTCAAATAATATCCCATGGATTTATTGGCGCTGCACTCTTTTTCTTGGTAGGAACAACGTTTGATAGAAAACGTCTTGTTTATCTTGATGAAATGGGTGGAATAGGTATTTCAATGCCAAAACTATTTACACTCTTTAGTATTTTTTCACTAGCTTCGCTTGCTTTACCGGGCATGAGCGGTTTTTTTGCAGAATTGGTAGTTTTTTTGGGTATAATTTCCACCCCAAAATTCCTTTTAATCTCAAAGATACTAATTTGTTTTATAATGGCTATTGGAATGATTTTAACTCCTATGTATTTATTATCGATGTTACGACAAATGTTCTATGGATATAAACTAGTTAATAACGGATATTCTTATTGTTTTGATTCTGGTCCACGGGAATTATTTGTTTCCTTTGCAATTTTATTTCCTGTCCTAGGTATTGGACTTTATCCTGATTTTGTTTTCTCATTATCTGTTGAGAAAGTCGAGTCGATTTTATCGGTCTATTTTTTTAAATAAATTTCAAGTTCTTATAAAAAAAAAAGATTTTATTCAAAATTTTACAACTCAAAAATAAATAGTTAGTTCGGCTAGTATAGCAAGTGAGATTAAAATAATAAAAAAAAAAAAGAATAGTAATCATATATTGTTGTTATTTATGAGAACCTTTTGAATCAAATAAAAAACGGATTTGAATGTTTTCAAAAGGTTCTCTTCGAGTTTTTTTTTTTTTCTTTTCTCTATTTATTCCCTTCTATTCTTGATTTCGAATCAAACCATTTTATGTAACGTTGAATTAACATTAAGTAGAAGTAAAGTAACCATAACTATGTAACCCTATTCCTAATAAATTTACCCCAAAATAGCATATCCAAATTATAAAAAAACCTATGGATGCAACAATTGCAGAATTTAATGTTTCCCAATTTTTTCGAATATGAAAATAAATTAAAAATATGGACCAAGTTATAAATGCCCAAGTTTCCTTTGGATCCCAATTCCAATATGATCCCCATGCCTCATTAGCCCACACCGCTCCGGAAAGGATTCCAATAGTTAAAAAAATGAATCCTATACTAATTATACGATAACCCCAATGATCTAATTGTTCAATCAATTGAAATCTGTAAAAATTACGTGAACAAAGAAAAAAATAAGCTTCTCCTAAATATTTTCTTTTTTTTGTGTTGCCGGGAATCTTAGCTATTGAAAATAGAGTATTTAAAAATATATTCTGGTTGTCACTACTTCTTATAAATGATTGAAATTGAATCACTAAGAGTGCTACTGCTAATAATGATCCACATAAAAGAGCTGAATAACTTAAAACCATCATGCTTACGTGCATCATTAACCATTGGGATTGGAGGGCTGGTACTAAGATTTCGGATGAATGGATGTTCGTTAAAAATCCGGAAGTAGTAAAACCTTGGGCCAAAAAAGCACTAGGTGCTGTTAGTGTACTTATAAAGTTTTTTTTTTTTTGAAAAAAAGGAATCATATGAATAACACAAAAAACCCAAGAAAGAAAGATTAATGATTCATATAAATTACTTAATGGTAAGTGTCTTGAAGAAACCCACCGAATAACTAATAACCCTGTTATGCATAAAAAAGTGATTATCATGCCTTTTTTTGACGACTGAGATAATCCTGTATTTTCCTGGATTAAAAAATTTATCATTTCAATTGTAATTACAATTGAAATGATTGAAAAAGAGATATGAGTTAATATATGTTCTATAGTCAAGAATATCATAATTAGTTTTAAATTAAAAAAATGGAAAAAAAAAAGGATAAAGTTTCCTAATTGAATTTATTATAGACCTCAATGTGTTTTTTTGAAAATTAAAAAATATTATGCCGCCACTCGGACTCGAACCGAGATGCTCTTGCACTGCTTCCTAAGAGCAGCGTGTCTACCGATTTCACCATGGCGGCGTCTTATTTACAATTATAATAAGTAATCTCTGTTTAATTATCCAGTGTTACTGCGATCCTTTTTTGTTATATTATCAAGTAGTTTTATTTTTTTTTTTTTTATTTATTTTGTTTATTTATTTAATTGAAATTATTGATCCTTTAATTTCCTATAATTTCCTATAGAGTTTTCAATACTTTTTTTATTCACAATATATTATTTCTTATTTATATAAATAAATACAAATAAAAAAAGTATAAATAAATACAAATAAAAAAGTGGTATTAAAAACAATGTAAAATAAAAATACGGGAGTGACAAAAGATTTCAAAAGAAGATGGATATCCATCTTCTTTTGAAATCTTATTCCGTAATACTAATTAATAAATTATCTTTATTGCTAATTAATAAGTTATCTTTTTTTTTTTTTTATATATATATATATATATATAAGATTCTTTTTTATATATATATAAGATTCTTTTTTTTTTTAACATGAAAAAAAAAAAAGAAAAAAAAAACTGCAAGAGATCTTATCTAACTAAAATTATGTAACATATAATAGAGTAAAATTATGTAACATATAAAGAGTTTTTATAGTTATTTTTTTGTTTAAATTATTGTAAATTGATGGGGAAAATACGATCGTAAAAAAAAGAACATCTTAGTAAAAACTTTTAAATGGGAGCCTTTTTTTTTCAGTCAATTTTTGAAAATTTTTTCAATATAAAAAATACCTTATTATTTCAAATAAAATTCTACTTTATTTTTAAGTTGATTTAATTTTCAATGCGTTTTTTTTGTTCAATAAAAAAACTTTTTGAATTCCCAGTTGAAACAGATTTTGCTAACGACAAAGCTTTTAAAGCTGTCCAAAAGGCTTTTTTTTTCCAAAAGTTTTTTCTAATACGTTTTTTTGATATAGAAGTACGTTTCTTTGGAACGGCCATAAAAAAAATTATTTTTTCGATTTTTAAAATGTGAAAGACATCTTTAAAAAAAAAAAAAAAAATGAATTGAAATTCATTAAGTAGTTTTATTTTATATTTTAAATTAATAATTCCAAATTATATATATATATATATATATATATATATATATCTATAACTTATTTTTTTAATAATGTAAAGTTTGTATATTTCTTATCCAAATATACGAATACAAACATACGAATAGAAACATACAAATATAAAGAATAAAAAAAGTATACAGTTTAACATTCCAACTATTTTTTTTTATTGATTCATTAGGACTTTAAAAAACTAACGGATTTTCTGGAAAAGATTTTCAATTCAAAACTTCGAGTAAAAAAAAAAGATTAGGAACAAGAAATACGAGATTTTGAATTGAAAATATATATATATATAAGGTTTTTATGGAACATACATATCAATATTCTGGAATGATACCTTTTATTTCACTTTTGTTTCCTATTTTACTAGGAGGGGGTATTCTCCTTTTTCCGGAGGCAACAAAAAAACTTCGTCGTCTATGGTCTTTTCCAAATGTTGTAGGTTTAAGTGTACTTCTGAGTTTTTTTATCAGTTTACTTGTTCAACAAATAAATAACAGTTTTATAAATCAATATCTGTATTCCTGGACTATTTCTAATGATTTTTCTTTAGAATTTGGATTTTTAATTGACTCACTTTCTTGTATTTTGTCAATTTTAATTAGTACCGTTGGAATTTTTGTTCTTTTTTATAGTGACAATTATATGTCTCATGATCAAGGTTATTTGAGATTTTTTTCTTATATGAGTTTTTTCAATATTTCAATGTTGGGATTAGTTACAAGTTCAAATTTGATCCAAATTTATGTTTTTTGGGAATTAATTGGGATGTGTTCTTATTTATTAATAGGGTTTTGGTTTACACGACCTAATGCATCAAATGCTTGTCAAAAAGCATTTGTAACTAATCGTGTAGGAGATTTTGGTTTATTATTAGGAATCTTAGGTTTTTATTGGTTAACAGGTAGTTTTGAATTTAAGGATTTATTTTCAATAGTAAATAATTTACTTTATACAAATACAAACGACGTTACTATTTTATTTGTTTTTTTCTGTAGTTTTTGTATTTTTTCCGGGGCCCTCGCAAAATCGGCTCAATTTCCTCTTCATATATGGTTACCGGATGCTATGGAGGGCCCTACTCCTATTTCGGCTCTCATACATGCAGCTACGTTGGTAGCTGCTGGAATTTTTCTTGTGGCTCGGCTCTTTCCTCTTTTTCTAGTTATACCTTATATAATGAAATTTATAGCTTTAATAGGTCTAATAACAATCCTATTCGGAGCAACTTTAGCTCTTGCTCAAACAGATATTAAACGAAGTTTAGCTTATTCTACGATGTCCCAATTAGGTTATATGATGTTAGCTCTAGGCATAGGTTCATATCAAGCCGCTTTATTTCATTTGATTACGCATGCCTATTCAAAAGCTTTGTTATTTTTAGGGTCTGGATCCATTATTCATTCAATGGAAACTATTGTTGGATATTCTCCAGATAAGAGTCAAAATATGAGTCTTATGGGAGGTTTAATAAAACATATTCCAATAACTAGAACAACCTTTTTATTAGGAACACTTTCTCTTTGTGGTATTCCACCTCTCGCCTGTTTTTGGTCAAAAGATACTATTCTTGCAGCTATTTGGGAATACTCCCCCATTTTTGCAATACTAGCTTGTTTTACAGCAGGATTAACTGCATTTTATATGGTACGACTTTATTTACTTACTTTTGAAGGACATTTCAATTATAATTTTCAAAATTATAACGGAAAAACCAATACTGTTTTTTATTCTATTTCATTATGGGGTAAAGAAAACAAAAAAATTTGGAAAAACATTTCGCTATTACCATTTCCTTTTTTAATACTAAAAAAAAATAAGGAGAGTTCCTTTTTTTCAATCAAAACAAATCAAAGTCATAATAATCTAAAATATTGCGTTCGTCCTTTTATTAATATTAATGTTTTTCCTAATAAAACATTTTTTTCCTATCCTCATGAATCGGACAATACAATGTTATTTCCAATGATTTTTTTAGTATTATTTACTTTATTTATTGGAGTTATAGGAATTTCTTTTAATCAAAAAAATATATTTAGTGAATTAAATATATTAACTAAACTTTGTATTCCTTCTTTAAATCATTTGATTAAGGATTCCGTAGATTTTTTTGAATTTTTAAGAGAATCCACTTTTTCAGTTTTTATAGCTTTTGGGGGAATATTTATAGCATGTTTTTTATATAAACCTCCTTATTCATCTTTTCAAAATTTGAATTTTTTTAATTTTTTTCTTAAAAACACTTCTACTCGAAATTTTTCAGACAGGCTGGGAAATATTATATATAATTGGTCTTTTAATCGTGGATATATAGATATATTGTATAACAAATTGTTATACACGAATTTAAGAAAATTATCAGAAGGAATCTTTTCTTTTGATAAAAGAATAATTGATGGGGTTATTAATGGAATAGGTATTCTAACTTTCTTTTTAGGGGAATCTATTAAATATTTAGGAGGGGGTCGTATATCTTCTTATATTTTATTCTATATATCTTTTGTATGTATTTTTTTAATAATTTATTATTATTCTTTCAGTTAGTTTCAGTTTCATTTTTTTAACAGAAAAAAATTATGCATCATTCTCATGCCAGTGGCTGCTTCGAATAAATCATATACTAATTCCCTTTCTCTAAAAATATAGAAGAAGGGGGTCTGCGCGCCAATATCAGCCATAAAAGGGCCAAGCCATAACAGATGAGAAGCTATACGACTCAACTCCAACATAATGACTCTGATATAGCTGGCTCTTTTAGGTACTTGAATATTTCCCAATTGTTCTGGACCATTTACTGTTATCGCTTCTGTGAACATAGTTGCTAAATAATCCCAACGTGTTACATAAGGCAAATATTGTATAATTGTTCGGTTTTCCGCAATTTTTTCCATTCCTCTGTGTAAATAACCCAATACAGGTTCACAATCAATAACATCTTCACCATCTAGAGTAACAATGAGTCGAAGAACTCCGTGCATTGATGGGTGGTGGGGACCCATATTGACTATCATAAGACCCTCTCTTGTGGATGGTACATTCATAGGGGTTTCCTCGATTCATTGTTTCGTGAATTATTGAAAACGAAAAGAATAGTTTCGCAAAATTCAAGATCTAATAAATCAAATAATTAAAAAAAAAAAAAAGACTCTTCAATTTAACGGATTTTGGATTCCCGAATATCTAATTGGCTAATTAATTCTTTATAACCTACTTTATTTTTTTTTAACAAATAAGACAGAAGTCGTTGGCGTTTTCCTAAAATTTTTCGTAAACCCCTTTGGGATAAATAGTCTTTTCTATGCAATTCAAAATGTGAAGTAAGTCTTCTTATTTTATTAGTTAAACTTCTTATTTGAAATTCAACCGATCCGCTTTTTTCTTTCTTTTCTTCTTGTGAAATAACTGAGATGAATGAATTTTTTATCATAAAATCCAACCCCCTTATTTAAATTTGCATTAATTTGAATATTTTTATTCATCAGTAATAATAATGCCAGAGTATTATGATTATGTATACACTTTATTTCACAAAGTGAATAATTAATCAATTCAATTTGTCAATTTGTTTACTCGCATAGATAGAGAAAAAGACGATTTCTTCCTTTACAATGCAAAATAGGAAAAAGAGATTATTCCTTGCAAAATAGAATTTCAAAATGAAAAGTGAAAAAATATCATTGATCCTTTTTTTGATCTAATTCATAGATGGTTTACTTACACGGATCAATAATGTCAAACAATACATGTGTACGCTTTCTTGTTTTTGTATCCTAAATTAGACATGCTATGGAGAATGAAAAAAAAAAAAAACGAACCTCACCGAAGTTTCAATGGGGGATATATATGTATCCTTATGATACTGAACCGACTGCCGTTATTGGTATTAAACCAATAGCGATTCATACAAGCTAAATCTCCCAATCGATAATTGGGCCAAAGAAAAAACTTCAATTTTAATTTAATAAGTTTATTTTTATCTCTACCAAACTCTTTGCTTTTATCCAGAATGTGATCGTAGTTTTTTCTCTTAGTTTCATTGAAATATTCTGTGTTTATGGGACTATCATTTCTATTTTTTGAATTGAAATAAATTAGAATTCTCAATGCCCTACAACGCTTAGGGGATAAAAGATTTTCAGGAACAAGTAAATCATAATCATCTTTTTTCTTTCCCTTGCCAGTTTGACTTGTTTGATGGCTTTCAATAGGTTCGATCAAATTCCTTTTATCAACATAGCTTTTTTCTCTGTATCTTTGATTAATTTCTTGCTTGCTCTTATGAACAAAAGAAATAGCTACTGTCTTATATAGAATAAATTGGCTATTAAGTCTAAACATCGGAGTATTTGATTCGATAGAGGATCTTCCGCTTTTCGACCATAGTGAAAAAATGTCGGGTCGGTAAAGTTGCAACAGAGTCAAGTTCAGTTCGTCTTTCTCAAGACAGGCGGCAAAAACCTCACCTGGATTTTAAATTTTTAACAGAAAAAAACACTTGTTGCTATTAGGGATCAGTTTGTAAAGTGAACAACTACGGAATCTCATTTGAAAATCAAAACACTTCGATATAAGTCGAGCCTTTGGCGAATTAGAATCCTTTTGTATACTCCTATTCTTCTCCCATAACTTACCAATAATGAAACATCTGTTTTTCTTATATCCTATTATACCCCTCCTTTGTGGTTGAGTTCTTTTTGATTTAGCAAGATTTCTATTTTCATAAAGAAGTGATTCACTTGGTAGTTTCCATGGTTTTAATTTAGACCATCTAATCGGCCATAAATTAGATTTATATTGATAATGACTTCTTAACCAGTTTTTCCATTGATTCATTACAGAATTTCTAAGATTTTTCTCTTTTAATTCGAAATCAAATAAACCCTGGGGTCCAAACAAATCTTTTATTTCATTTTTAAGAAAAAGAGATGCCCCGTAATATTGAAGAACGGATCTTAATTTATATTAAGTTAAGAATTGGAATTGGAGATAATTTATAAAATACATATGCTTGTGACATCTTCTCTTTGTCACAAAAATATTTTGAATATTTTGTTAGTTTTAGTGATTTTTTTTTTAGTGCTCTTGTTCTTTGATTTGTTTTCTCAATGCTTTTATCATTTCCTTCATTCTTAGAAATCTTTTGATTCAAGATTCTTATTCTTGATTGAATAAAAAGGTGTGCCCGGATCCTCGCAATATTAATAATACTTTCTATGTATATATAATACTTTCTATGTATATCTTTTGAATACAAATTTTGATAAAAGAGTATGATTTTCAAAAACCATTTTTTGACGGTTTTAATTGGAATCTTTTACCATTCTAACTTATTTTGTTAGAACTACTATTTCTCTCTGAAGTTAGAGATTTAGTGTTCTTTTCTTTTTTCA